TTGCGTCCAATAGGATTTGAACCTATACCAAAGGTTTAGAAGACCTATGTCCTATCCATTAGACAATGGACGCTTTTTTTCACATTTCGTGCTTTTTGACTTCTTGTTTGGTGTTCTTAAAAAGATGATATCTAGGGGGGTAGAATCTCCATAATTCTATATTCAATCTTAAAGATACAAGAATATTTTTCTATATATGATAGAATAGAGGATTAATGATATAGTATTCTATATCAAAAGAATATTTTGATATAGAATACTATATCATTCTAATAGAGCGGGTAGCGGGAATCGAACCCGCATCGTTAGCTTGGAAGGCTAGGGGTTATAGTAGACGTTGATTCATCATTGTTAACGTCTCTAATTCAAAACCGAACATGAAACTTTGATTTCGTTCGGCTCCTTTATGGATGTATGAATAAATATCAAGATTGAAATAAGACCTGAATGAAATCAAAAAATTGTTGAACCATAACATCTATGTCAGCTGTCTCTTTGAATGCATTCAAAGAGATTTGGCTTTCTAGACAATCCCCTCTAGAATATAGAATAGGGTATTCTAACAATATTCTCTTAGTTACTTCGTTCTCTATTTCTATTTGATGTAATAGAATCCTTAGGAAAAGTTTTTTCCTTTCTACCGAGCTAAAACTAAAAAAAGGTTAATGTCCTTCGGAAACTAAAGACATCCTTAGTTAATAGATAAGCTATTTTGCTTTAATCTTTCTTCTTTCTATAGAATAATAGGAAAAGATTGAAGATTTAGTTACGATTCGAACTACACTTTTCTATCTTTATCCATGGATCCTTTATCCATACGCATAGTTATTGGGAGTCTTGATCCAATAAAACAAATTGTGTTTCGCTATTTGATAATCCAATTTTAAAAATTTATAAAAAATTTGAACCTTGGACTCAAATCACGAGAATTTCGATTCTTCCTCGACTCCTTCTTATTGAATTGATAGGTAAAGGAAAGGATTGAATCCTTTTAAGAAAAAAAGTTTTTGTTCGGAATATGAAGCAAATCCGAGGGACCCCTTAACCCTAAAAAGGATTACTAAAACGAATCACACTTTTACCACTAAACTATACCCGCCATTGTTGTATATAATAATTGTATATAAATAAATTTCTTGTCGAATAAGAAGGTAATCAGACGTAATCAGAATAAGAGATAGAATCCGAAAATAATAATGAAAATGATAGCATAGGTGTGTTTTAGTTTTTTTATTAGACCTAATCGGGTTTATTTCAATAAATTAGTTAAACAGGACTCCTAATTATTAATAACTCAATAACAAGTTTCTTTCAGTACAGTACCACTAAGAGGAGGGGGAAGAAAAAAGGAAGAAAATAAAGAATATTAATAATATTCGAATTAGATTATTAATTCGATTCTAATTAATAATTATGATATAATCATAAATCAGGAAATAAAATAGAAGTCAATAATTCAATATCAATAGAAGAATAAAGAAAAAAATTAAACTTTGATTCTATTCTATATCCTAGAATCAAAATTGTCCTTAATATTGATCAATAAAAAAAAAGAATTTTGTTAAACATTTTTTTGTAATATATATGATTTGGTACAAAAAAAGGCCTGGCTAGGTACGAACCAAGCCAGGATAAGAAAATAAACAATATATTTCGACAGAAGAAATATTTTTTATTTTCTTTCTTTGTTTTTATTGAATTCTTTCGACCCTTGTTTTTTTAATATATATATAGATAGAATGGATTTTATCTATATATGAATAGAATTCGAATCTAAAATCTAATTTTAATAAAGATAACGAGAAATAAGGAAAGAGAGGAGTTTTTTTTTTATATCTTACTTTTGAAAAGTAAGATTCAAAATTTTAAATTGGGAGAGATGGCTGAGTGGACTAAAGCGTCGGATTGCTAATCCGTTGTATGAGTTTTTCGTACCGAGGGTTCGAATCCCTCTCTTTCCGTTTTTGTTGATGAATTGATATTTGATCTTTTTTTGAAATTCAAATAAAGTTCTTTTTTTATTCGTCACGTCCGGGATTACGTCCTGGATCATTAGATAGAAATCCAAAGATAAAGAGAGAAACAAAGAATATCACTACTGTGTAAACAAAGAGTTTGAGAGTAAGCATTACACAATCTCCAAGATCATTTTTTGAAAAAAAAAAAGAGAGAGAATAGATTATCTTTTTTTCTACCACATATCCTATTTCGACACCAATAAACAAAACGGTTTCTAGAAAAAGAACTCAAAAATGTATTTGCAGTCGGTTGATTTCAAAAAAAAATTCTTTCCTATCTCCATCCTTTACTACCTCCTATTGGGGGGCTCAAAAGGGGTTTCACTAAATCAAAGAATGAAATAAATTCAAAAGTAAAGTTTCTAAAAAGAATCAGAATGAGAAAAGAATTCCAATTATCAATTGTTTGAATCGAGGGTTCATATTCTAAAGTTTATCGAATAATTATTAGCATTTTCTCTTTCTCGGATAAATAATGTCTAGTACATTACTCAACATCTTATCGAAAACTTACAGCAGCTTGCCAAACAAAGGCTAATAGAAAAAACAGAAGGGGTATTACTGGCATAATATCTACGATAGGATTCAAAAAAGCGTAGGCCTCCGGCAATTTGACTACTAAAAAACTACTTGAATTCAAATAAAGGTTGAAATGAAAACAGAAGTAGATCAAACTAAAGATATTAAGCATAATAAACATTTTTTTCCTGTATTGAACTTGGAGATAATTTAATTTTGATTGAGTTTTATTGGATATCTGTTAAAACAGAAAAAGAAAACTAAAAAAAATCCTTTTTCGAAAACTCACCCAAGTGAAAACCGTTTGATTTTCAAAATAAAAGAGAAAGGAGAATAGAAGAAATCGTATTTTAGACAGTATTTTAATTAAATTCGATCTAATGATCAATAAATTCATTTTTCCCTCTAGCTCTACGTGTCAAAATCCTAGGAACAATCGATTTTTTGATTGGAATTGACGAACAACCAGTACTAATACTACTGTTTATTAGTATTGATTGAACAGAAAGACAAATGGGGCGTGGCCAAGTGGTAAGGCAACGGGTTTTGGTCCCGCGATTCGGAGGTTCGAATCCTTCCGTCCCAGGGAATACCTTTTTCTAGTTTATATCTAGAAAGAAAGAATATAGATAGTTTGAGAATTATTTTGAGAATAACGAAAGATTGTCATAAATGGATCTGAATCAAGTTGTGATTTGAATAACATAGGAACTATAGATTTCAAGAATTTGAAATCAATTTCAAACAAATTAACAAGAGATTGAACCCCCCCCCCCGCCTCCCTCCCTTCATTCAATCTATACTCTTAGAGTAGAGTATAGAGTAGTTAATATTATTATTGCTTAGGCTAAAAGAAATTAGTTAGTTGAAAAGCCTTAACCTCGCATATAACTATTATAACGATTAATAATCGAACACACTCATTTCAATACCTGGTCTAATACAAATTCGATGAAATTAAGCAGATGAAATGAATAGAATAAGTTAGTAAGAAAAAAATGTTATACATTATGTATTTTCTTTGAACCTTATTTTTAAGTATTTGATAAAAATATCAAAATATAATTTTAAATGTATCGAAATGTATGGAATAATAAGTAATTCATAGATCCTATATTTCTATTTGATTCCCCTTTATTTTTATAATTTATATTTAGTTTATTTAACTAAGCGTTATTTAACCCGCTCAGTCATCCGAAACTACTCGTAAAAGAAAATCATGAATTTTTGCTTATTTTCTTTTTCAGTATGAACTAAAAGAATAGGAGACTTTAGTCTATATTTTTGTAATTAATGAGGTTGAATTTTAGGATGGCTGATTTTGATGAGTCTATTTGATCAGTAGTTTGATTCTATCGAAATGGTGGGTATTTTTTCAATTGTTATTAAAGAACTATTTAATTGAATTTTTTTTCTTTTTTATAAGGATTTGATCCTCTGAAGATCGAATGTGGATTCAATAACAAAAATTTTGCAATTCCTAATCTTCGATTTTCTAATCTTTCTGTTTCGATTTCGGATTGATAAATTGGTCTTTTTTCGTTAGAAAGAAAATCAAAAATAGCATATTGCAATTCAATCAATAAAATGAAAAAAGAAAAATTGGTATGAAATTTTATTTTTGCTACGACTTCGTAAAAAAAGCAGTCATTCATAGGAATTGAAAAAAAGAAAAAAAAAATATGCATTCCTATGGAACAACTGTAACGAACGAACAAATGACTATTCGTGATTCCATAATTGAATCAATTCCATACCAGTTCAAACCCGGAGGAATGTTATGGTAAAACTTCGTTTGAAACGATGTGGTAGAAAGCAACGCGCGACTTGACAGCCAGGATCGTTCGTGGATTCTTATATCCACCATTTGAATTATAAATGTGCTCTTGGCCCGACATCTTTTGTTCTCTTACACCAGAACCTTGGGTTTTTTTGGATTGTAGTGTAAGATAGTACGTGATGTAGCTCGAGTCGAAACTATTGATTCTTTTCTCAGGGGCAAGGAATCTAGGGTTAGTGCTAATTAATAAGTTTTAACAACTTTGTAAGTATAGTGATTTTTTTCCGTGTGATACTCTTTTCTATGAATCTTTTATAGAAAAAAAGCATAAAAGGGGGGCATGTTGCTGCCATTTTCAAACGATTTGAAGTCACCGAAGTAATGTCTAAACCCAATGATTCGCGGTAAAGATAAAGTATCTTGGAACAAGAAAATCCCCTTTTTTTATTGCCTCGACAACTAGATTAAGAACGAAGGGTCAAAATCTATTTTGTTTTAATGGGGACAAAAAAAGATGGATTAGAGACTACTCAAAAAATGAAATGAATAGGCTTTTCTTATTTTCTTTTGAGCTATTTCATAGTTATCCAACTTGAGTTATGAGAAGAAAAGTGTGTGTTTTTTTTTTCTATTGATATAAAATAAAAAAAGAAATATAATCAAATAATATTATTATTTTTTAATATTTCTTAATATTAGTCTAATTTCTTTATGGATCTATTTGACCTTGTATATATAAACATCACTTCAATTTCTCGAGCCGTACGAGGGGAAAACTTCGTATACGTTTCTGGGGGGAGTTAGAGTTCGTCTACATCTATCCCAATGAGCTGTTTATCGAATTGTTGCAATCGATGGTCGATCCCGAAGAGAAGGAAAAGAGCTGTGTAAAATGGGTTTTTATGATCCTATAAACAGTCAAACCTATTTAAATATTCCTGCTATTTTATATTTTCTTGAAAAGGGTGCTCAACCTACAGGAACTCTTTGTGATATTTTGAAAAGGGCGGGGGTTTTTTATGAATTTCTTAAGAAATTCAATTAATAAAAAAAAAGGAGAAGGGGGAAATTTTGATTTAGTTTTATAACTTTTTTCTAGTAGATCCCCCTCTCCCTCCCTCTTTTTGTTTCTTAACACTTTTTTTACCCTGTCTTCTTTTTTATATTGACAAGAGCCTATTGAGCAAATATAATTCGATCGTGGATAAACGGATCCATTTACTCGCTTTGTTTGTTACTTGACTTCAGTCAAAAGATTTTGACTAGATTTTTGATTTCTTTTATTTTGATTTTTATCTGAAAAATATTCTCTTTTTTGACTCTTAAATAAATGGGAATTTATGAAATTAATAATAATTTAAGAATTGAAAATTTTCGATGGATTTTTTGCTAGTTTGATGTTTTGATTGTGTTGTTCAATTTTATCTCTTTAGTTTTTTATCCAACCAAACATTGCCAATTTTTTGTTCTTCGGGTTGCTAACTCAACGGTAGAGTACTCGGCTTTTAAGTGCGGCTAGCATCTTTTACACACTTCAATGAAGTAAGGGATTCATTCATACCTTTGGTAGACTTTGTAAGACCACGACTGATCCTGAAAGGAATGACTGGAAAAAACAGCATGTCGTATGAATAGAAAATTCTGAGAATGTTTCAGTTTTACTTTAACTGGATCGGTTCTAAAACTTATTTGAATTGGGAGTGCGAAAAAATGAAATTAATTCAGAATCAGAATGGGATCGAATGAATAAATGGATAGAGTTTTCCGACTTCAATTAAGTTTTTATAAGGAAAAAAAAGAGCAACGAGCCTTTGTTCTAAATTTGAATGATTACCCGATCTAATTAGACGTTAAAAATATATTAGTGCCCAGTACGGGGGAAGAATTCTCCTTGAGTGCATGATTATAGTATCTTATCCATTTTCGTTTTTATTAATCAAATGAGTCCTAATTATTAGTTATGTCCTATTCTGGGTTGTACATAAATGTGTAGAAGAAGCAGCATATTGATAAATATATTGATTTTCCAAAATCAAAAGAGCGATTGGTTTGAAAAATAAAGGATTTCTAACCTATTTTGTTTTGTTATCCTAGAAACAAATATAAACTATTTAGATTGAAATAGAGGATAGAGAGTCTGTTGATGAGTCTACCTATTTCCGAGATATCTAGTATTTTCTTACTATAACGCTTTGTTTTGACTGCATCGCACTATATATTGTTTTATAATCAATAAATGGACTACTTTCTGTTTCTTTTGATTCCAATCCAATTTCCAATGGATCAATTTCAAGGATATTTAGACCTAAATAGATCTTGGCAACACAACTTCCTATACCCACTCCTTTTTCAGGAGTATATTTATACACTTGCTCATCATGTTTTAAAGAGATCAATTAGATCTATTTGGTTAGAAAATGTGGGTTATGACAAAAGAATTAGTTCAATAATTGTTAAACGTTTAATTATTCGAATGTATCAACAGAATCCTTTGATTATTTTGGATACTGATTCTAGACAAAATAGGTTTTTTGCTTATAACAAGAATTTGTATTCGCAAATTCTATCCGAGGCATTTGCAGTCACTGTGGAAATTCCATTTTCTTTTCGATTACGATTTTCCTTAAAAAGGAAAGAGGTAGATCAATTTCGTAATTTACGATCAATTCATTCAATATTTTCTTTTTTAGAGGACAAATTGTCCCATTTAGATTCTGTGTCAAATGTACTAATACCCTATCACATCCATCTAGAGATCTTGGTGCAACCCCTACGTTACTGGTTGAAGGATCCCTCTTCTTTGCATTTCTTACGTTTCTTTCTGTATGAGTATTGTAATTGGAATAGGTTTATTCTTCCAAAGAATTGGTTTTTTTCAAAAACCAATCCAAGATTCTTCTTGTTCCTATATAATTTTCATATATGTGAATACGAATCCATATTTTTTTTTCTTCGTAATCAATATTTTCATTTACGTTCAACATTTTCTGGATTCTTTTTTCAACGAATATATTTATTTAGAAAACTAAAAAATATTGTCAAAGTATTTATTCATAATGAATTTCAGGACATCTTGGAGTTATGCAAAGATCCTTTTATGCATTATGTTAGATATCAAGGAAAATCAATTCTTTCTTCAAATAATACGCCTATTCTAATTAATAAATGGAAATATTATTTTCT